TTCGATTCTTTAATTCAAAATATTTTTTTTCATTTGATAGTCTAAAAAAATTCCATTTTTGCTTTCCATTGATGTTTTTATTGTCACTAACATTTTCATTTCTATTCAAATTTAAAAGAAGTAATTTGCTTGGTATAATCCACGGTTTTTTTTTGTATACATTATAAAGTAGCACAAATTCTGGGAAGAACCAAAGTTCCAGATTCGATATGTGGCGATTTATTATTTCTTCATTCATTTCCATCCAATCAAAAAAGTGTTTTTTCTGATTGAGCGGATTTTTTTCTAAATCTTGATAAAGCGTAAGATAAAAAATATCATTCTTATGAATTTTATCAATTTTTTGGTAATTCTTACTTCCAATCTTAGTATTTTTATTACTGTTGGGATCCATTTTGATCCAGGTCTCAATATCAACTTTTTCTCTTAGAAAAAAGTTGAGAATTTTCCAATCAAAATATTTTCTATCTGTATTTTTTTCTATATACATAATATCACCCTTTCCTAGATAATTATTGATAGGAATATCCTCTAGTATATCAAAGAATTTTTGTTTATGTGTGGTGTAATTATAAGAAATTCTTTGGTTGTTATTTACTTGCAATGGTGATCCATAAATAATATATGAGTCCGTCTTCCTTGCATAATTAATAGATTTATATGATAAAAGGTCATATCTATAGTATTTTTTAAAATTCTCTTTTTTATTTGGGTTTGGTAATGAATATACTTCAAAATCGTTTTGTTTTTTGTAATGAAGTAATCGGTCTTTTGAATCCCATTTTGTTAAATCTTTTTTTTGAGTTAGACGGCGTTGATTGATTGTATTTCGCCATTTTTGTGGTATTAATCCAGACCGTCTAATCTGAGATAAATTGTATTGATAATGGCCTCTTAACCAGTTTTTCCATTGATTCGTTCCAGAACTTGGAAATTTCGTATGCCCTAATTCGGAATGAAATATTCCTTGTGTTCCAAAAGAATCCTTTATTGCAGTCTTAAGAAAAAAAGATGTTCCATGATATTCAAGAACAGATCTTAACTTATACAAATTTATAACTCGGGTTTGTGATAATTTGTAAAATACATATGCTTGCGACAAGGAGGATAAGTCAAAAAAAAGATGTGAATTTTTCTTACTATTCCTAATATTATAAAGTGACTTTTTTATAGTCGAAATAAAGTGAATTGTATTTTGATTTGTTTTATTAATTGTTTCTTGGTTTGTTTCATTATTGTAAATGTATTTATATTTTTGTTTTTGAATAATTTTTTTTGTTGATTCAAGAACAAGTTGTGTATACATTCTGGCAATATTAATGATATATAGAAAGATATCTATGTATATTTTTTCAATGAAAATTTTTAGAAAAGCCTGTAATTTACAGATTAATCGAGTATTTCTTCTTTTTAATATTTCCCAAATATCTTTTGGCGATTCTACATTATAACTTGTTTTATTAGGACTACTATTTATTCCTGGAGTTCCTTTTTTTTTTTCTTTTGTAATACTCTTTATTTTCTTTCTGATTGTACTTGTTCTATCAGTTAGATTTTTAATTTTTTTTTCTCTCAGTGAATAATTTGTCCAATCTGTAGATCGAATTTTATTAAACGAGTCATGAATTGTCTGATTGCTGATTATAGAAACTTTTTCTTGGTTAGTTTCACCGGATTCATATACTTCTTTCAATCTAAATAATAGAGTTGTATTTACTTTTGAGAGCTCTTTTTTTATTCTTTTTAGAAACAGAAATAAAACGTTTTTGATAAACCCCCTTTTTGTTTCTTTTGAGCCTTGTAGAAATTTTTTTGTTCTTCTTATTAAAACTCTTAGAGCTAGAAAATCCTTAAAAATGGGCTCAAAAAAGGAAGGTCTTTTTCGGGGAGAACCAAAAGGAAGGTCAGTTTCCATTCCAGCAGCCGTTAAAAAACAAAAATTATCTTCTTTTTGCTCTTTCTTTAGACCTCTATAAGAGGGCCGCAACTTAGGCTTAGATCTGTACCAAGGTTTCAAACAGAAGGGAAATAGTATTTTTATCTGAATACCTTCTGTTAACCAATTTTCGGGAAATTCTTTTTCTGATAATTGAACACCGTTATAGGTACATATAATATGCTTTTCTCTCTTCCATTCCTGTAAATCCTCAGACCACTCAGGGGGTTGGAATAATAAGATACGCCCAATATTTTTAACTATTATCAATGAAGGTAATAGAATATATTTTCTAAGCTTCGATTGAATTAGTAATATAAAACTTCTTGTTGTTTGCGAAAATGGAACGAGATCCCATATTTCCGGGATTTCTATCCGCGCCTTTTCCTTTATTTTGTTCTCCTCTTGTTTCTCTCTTCTTTTTGTCTGTTCTTCTGTATAATCTTTTAATTCTGCCCCTTTACCCATCCAATTTCTAAAAATAAGTTTCATCAGTTCGGAGATATCAAAAGAAAAAAAGGGGGATTTTTTTCTTCTGTCCAAAAAAAGTGGGGAATGCGCATT